GGAAAATCGATGTTTTACTACTAATCACAAGTTTTATGTTCGACGTAGTACTCATACTGGAAATTATGATCAAGGATTACTCTATCAATCACCATCTACTTCAGAGATACTTTCTGAAACATTTTTCAAATCCAAAAGTTCAGTATCTTCACACGAATTAGTGAATCAGGCAGGGTTCCTTTGTGCAGAATAAGAAAGAATGGGTCAATCTTTCAAAATTTCATTGGAAATGTAAAATACTCATACAAATGTGGGAGAAATCAGGGAAATGCAGGTTCGTTTATCTGATTGGCTAGTCAAGCATGAACTAATTCATAGATCTTTGGGCTTCGATTGCCGAGGAATAGAGACTTTACAAATCAAAACCGAGGATTGGGACTCCATTGCTGTCATTTCATATGTATATGGTTACAATTATTTGCGCTCCCAGTGTGCCTATGATGTAGCACCAGGCGGATTTTTAGCTAGTGTGTATCATCTTACGAAAATACGGTATGGTATAGATAAACCGGAAGAAGTATGCATAAAAGTATTTGCCCCAAGGAGTAATCCTAGAATCCCGTCTGTTTTCTGGATTTGGAGAAGTGCCGATTTTCAAGAACGGGAATCTTATGATATGTTGGGCATCTCTTATGATAATCATCCACGCCTTAAACGTATTTTGATGCCAGAAAGTTGGATGGGCTGGCCCTTACGTAAGGACTATATTACCCCCAATTTCTATGAAATACAAGATGCTCATTGAATGATAAGAAATTCATGTTCACTTATACGACACGGCTCCAGATTTTATTCAAGTCAAGGAATATTTTTTGTTTTGTTCTAGATGAAAGAGAATAACTGGACTCTAATTCGTATTAAGGTTAAGGATGGGCTAAAAAAAGACTTGATCAATATTCCCTAATTTGGGAGATATCATATCCATTTCGTTTGAGCAGAAACAATAGATGAATCAAAAAAGTTCTGCGCCATGAACTTTGTACCGCGCATGTCACTTAGGCGGACCCTTGAAAGTAGCGTAAGCAAGAGTGAACAAATAGCATAAATATGAAAGAAAATGCGATACTAAATAAAAAAAGAGTGGATTTTCTTTGTACTGTAGTATGAAATGTATCCTGTCTTTTCCTATCCTTCAACTCCTATAAAATAAACTTGGAAGTTTTTTAGTTTTAGACAACTTCGTTTTTTGATATATATGATATGAAAACTTAATGTTCTTTTTGAGTGAGAGAAAGCACAGTATGAAAAACCAGAAAGGAAAAAGAAACAAAAAAAGAAAAGGGAGTATAATCTCATTTTTTTCTTTACCATACATACATCTATTTTTTACCCATCTCCAAAAATAGAGATATCTATACATCTAGATGTATAAATATGTATCGCGCTCTAAACCATTACTATGTACCCCGACCTGTCTCAATTAATTTGTAAAAGGTATGAATATCTCTTCGATACATTATTCACGTGTCAGGAACCAGATTTGAACTGGTGACACGAGGATTTTCAGTCCTCTGCTCTACCAACTGAGCTATCCCGACCATTTCCCGCGCATCATACTAGTGGAGTACTTGTATCTATGGAAATTACATAGACTAAAAAAAGTATTCAAAAATTTGACCTAGTCCCCGAATTTCTTAGATCTTCAAAAAGAAGACTTTCTTTTTGAATGTAAGTTGTAAGTGATATGGACTTCAATTATGTCAATTATATATGTTTATTTGTACAGGTATCGTATCTATTAAAACCAAATTAGGATAAGATCAAAAGATTTCTGTTCGGATCCGTTTGTGAAAGAGTAGAATGAATGAGAAAGATATTGAATTTTCTTTTAACTTCTTATGAAAAAAAAAAGAGAATAACTAAATAGTTAAGAAGTAAAATGGGCTTTTTATTGGGGATAGAGGGACTTGAACCCTCACGATTTCTAAAGTCGACGGATTTTCCTCTTACTATAAATTAAATTGTTGTCGGTATTGACATGTAGAATGGGACTCTCTCTTTATTCTCGTCCGATTAATCAGTTTTTCAAAAAAAGGTCTATCAAACTCTGGAATGAATGATTTGATCACTGAATATTCGATTTTTCCTTCAACTTTGATTGGCATAGATCCACAATGACTTTGCATTTTGCATATATTGCAAATTCATTATAATTATATAATTATAATGAATTCAGGTCGTGATTAATCTGCTAGTATGTATACGTATGTATTAGATATATAGGTCATCCTTTCCTTAATTTATCTTTAATTTAGAAGGATTCTAGTTACCAACGCAACGTAGTCAACTCCATTCGTTAGAACAGCTTCCATTGAGTCTCTGCACCTATCCCTTTTTATTCTAGTTTTTAAAAGAAAACCTTTGTTTTTCTAAAAATAAAGATTTGGCTCAGGATTGCCCATTTTTCGTTCCAGGGTTTCTCTGAATTTGGAAGTTACCACTTAGCAGGTTTCCATACTAAGGCTCAATCCAATCAAGTCCGTAGCGTCTACCAATTTCGCCATATCCCCCCTTTAGACAAAGATCCAGTTGTAATTCCACTCACCTCTTTCATTTATCTTGGAACCGCTGAATTCATTATATTATATAATGATTCCCATAGCGAAATAGTGTATACTTATACTCCTATTTTCTTTTGTTGGATATCCTCTCGTTTCAGCTCTATTGTATGAACCATATTTGTTTCAATCAGAAATGATTCTATCATTGATATATCCGCAATTCAATATAGATAGATATATCCCACATATATATATGTCTCCCTTCCCTTTTGTTTTTACAGCGCGATTTGGAATACTGGAAGGGTCGATATTCTTTCTTCTTTTTTTTTTTTTCGTCCTATCCCTTATTTTTTCGAACAAAATAAGAGGAATGTCTGATTAGAATTTTGATTGTTGTATCTTTCTTAGGACCTATCTGCTATAATATCTATAATATTATTAACATAATTTGTTATAACTATTCTCAAAATAAAAATCTAAAAAATCTTATCTTATTATCATAAATATTATATTATCATAAATATTATCATAAAAAGAAAATTTCTATATATTTTCTATTTCTATATATTTTAGAAATAGAATATAAATATATTCTATTTCTAAATATATTACTAAATATATTATATTAATATATTCTAAATTATAATGTTAATATAGTATAATGTATATAATAGTATAATGTTTAATATAGTATAATGTATATAATATAATGTAATATAATGTAAAAGTAGAAAAATAATGTATGTAAATTTTTATGTAAATTTGAAATATGAAAATAAATTGATGTATAATAATGTAATGAAAATTCTAACTAGTCAGATATTTCCATTACATTATTAGAGATAGAGAATTCTATTTCTATTTAGTCATATTCTAGTTATATATTATATATTATTTGTAACTATGGAAAGAATTATGAACTAGAATAGTAATAAATAGTAATAGTTCGTATTAAATAATAGTTCATATTAAATTCATAACTAATAGCCAAAATCCTTTCTTGAATCCCTATACATTATTTCTATTTCTGTTATGTGAGCCCGCTTAGCTCAGGGGTTAGAGCATCGCATTTGTAATGCGATGGTCATCGGTTCGATTCCGATAGCCGGCTTTTTTCTCTATCGATTTTTTCCATGATTGATAATCTCTCCTCTCCCTTTCCCCAAACGTTGAGTCACTAATCTATTATGTCGTGGTAACTTGTAACTAGGAATAAAAAGTTGATTAGAGCAATTAGATCTATATAGAACAAATCATAAAGCAGAGTCTTAATTTCTTATATATACAAAATATATACAAAAAATCCGGATATTGACACAATTCATTTCATTCTACTTTGTAATACTTCAGTAGATTTAGCTTTGCTTTGTTTATCCTTTAGTTCAGTCTTAATTTCGATTTCTTCTGTAAAATGAAATTTCAATAAAATAAAAAGGAGTCTTTATGTCTCGTTACCGAGGACCTCATTTCAAAAAGATACGCCGTCTGGGGGCTTTACCGGGATTAACTAGTAAAAGACCTAGATCCGGAAGTGATCTTAAAAACCCATTGCGTTCCGTGAAAAGATCGCAATATCGTATTCGTCTAGAAGAAAAACAGAAATTGCGTTTTCATTATGGTCTGACAGAGCGACAATTACTTAGATATGTGCATATCGCCGGAAAAGCCAAAGGGTCAACAGGCCAGGTTTTACTACAACTACTTGAGATGCGTTTGGATAACATCCTTTTTCGATTGGGTATGGCTTCGACCATTCCTGGAGCCAGACAATTAGTTAACCATAGACATATTTTAGTTAATGGTCGTATAGTGGATATACCAAGTTATCGTTGCAAACCCCGAGATATTATTACTACGAAGGATAAACAAAGATCGAAAGCTCTGATTCAAAATTATATTGCTTCGTCCCCTCACGAGGAACTACCAAATCATTTGACTATTGACTCATTCCAATATAAAGGATTAGTAAATCAAATAATAGATAGTAAATGGATCGGGTTAAAAATAAATGAGTTGTTAGTCGTAGAATATTATTCCCGACAGACTTGAACCTAACGAACATAACAAAGAAAGGGGGTTCAGACAATTATGTCCCCCCTTTTTCAACGAAAAAGTAAATAGATCTAAGGGCCTTGATCCGCATTTTTCTCATTCACGTATCATAAATCGCTCCCGTATCGCAGTAATGTAATTAGGAATAGAGGTTTTTTATCAAAAAAACTATTGGAATAATGATATGAATTGTTATTTGATTTGATATATTGTGGTCGGTAACGCTGGTGAATTAACAGAAACGGAAAGAGAGGGATTCGAACCCTCGGTAAACAAAAAGCCTACATAGCAGTTCCAATGCTACGCCTTGAACCACTCGGCCATCTTTCCTACATAATCTTATTATTGACCAGAAACCGAGTGAATAGCGAGTTACTCATATTATTTTATTGCAGTACGGGCACAACCGAGGTTCTATAGGAATAAAAAATTCCTTTCCAATTTCATATTTATCAACAACAACTTCTCTTATCATTTATCCCCTTATCATCTATCCCATAGATCTATTACAAATTCATGAATCGTACTATGGATTTTTCTATTTCATTTCAACGGTATAATGATTATTCCATCCCTTTTCTTTCCTCCTTGGATCATAACCAAATCAAAATTTCTCGAGTTATAAGAATCCATAGTAAAATAAAGTCCTTGGTTATTCAACTTAGATGAAATAGTAATAGTTCTGCTCATTTGTATACTACGAAATTTATATGAAATTCAATCTGATTCAAAAGTCTCCTATCTCTCTTTGTCCGAAAAGAATACAATTTGAGCGGAAGGTACATATCTTTTTAGTTAGAATTTTTATTTTTTTATGTTATTCTGTAATGTACAGTTCCTTTGTTTGTGGGATCGTTTTCCCCGAGCCGAGGGGGTAATGAGAAGAATTATAGAATGGATTGCTAATTATGCCTAGATCTCGGATAAATGGAAATTTTATTGATAAGACCTCTTCGATTATAGCCAATATTTTATTACGAATAATTCCGACAACTTCAGGAGAAAAAAAGGCATTTACCTATTATAGAGATGGTGTGATTTGATTCTTTTTTCTTGTTTTTTTTTTTTTTTAGCCCTCATTTCATTCTTACGAGAAAAGACGTGGTTCGGAATAGAAAGAACCCAATTTTTGAAATAAAGTTACGCTTAGTGAAGGTAAAGTTTGGAGATAGAACAATTCCTTCTGTCGTGTATCCTCGATTGATCCAGCCTCAGATACTTTAATTTACTTTAAATATCGATTTTAGTATTGAACAAAAGGTTACACCTATAGGTTCTGTATTGCGGGGCAATCCTACTCCAATAGTACCAATAGGCGGCATAGGGGAAGAAGCACTACACTAGGAATCAACAACACGAAAACTTTGTTATTTTGTTATAAATTGCTCTTTTCCTTATCGGTATCGGGCCTAACAAGAATGGTTGGGACAACAAACATCCATCTCGTTCGTACTTTGGATACCCGTATAACCATCAAAGATCGTTGAAGTGACTAATTCCTGGAAATAGTAGGCGTTGAGGACAAAGAAATCGTTGGAGTTACCATGTCTATCTAGCACTAATATGATTGGTGTTAAGAAAAAAAACCTCTTGCGGGAAGGCTGGCTAGAGATTTCTTGTAAAAATACCAGCTCCTGTCAGTTCATAATAAGAATAGGGAATTTTGGATTCCATGGATTATTCCCCTTAGTACTATGCACAGAAGGGAGGAGCCGTATGAGATGAAAATCTCACGTACGGTTCTGGAGCGGAGATTTTTTGAATAAAATGAACGACCGTAACGGATGTCGGCTCAATCCGAAGGAAATTATGCGGAAGCTTTACAGAATTATTATGAAGCTACGCGACCAGAAATTGATCCCTATGATCGAAGTTATATACTCTATAACATAGGCCTTATACACACAAGCAACGGGGAGCATACAAAGGCTTTGGAATATTATTTCCGGGCACTAGAACGAAACCCATTCTTACCACAAGCTTTTAATAATATGGCCGTGATCTGTCATTACGTGCGACTATCTCCACTATAGAAAGAAGGAAAAAAAGATCAAATTGGCTAGTCAATACTAGAAAAAAATAGGCTTTCTACATATGCATCGTCCAAAGCAACGATTTTTATCAGCTGTAGCAAGGAAAGAAACTTCATGATAACAAAAAAAAGGAAGAAAATAAGTACGGCCTACATATTATACTCTATGGATAAAGGATCGAATTGATAAAGAAAGCACCGTAAAGATCAATTAGCGAGCTTTTGGGTTCGATACAATTAAGAACTGCTTACTTATGTCACGATATGGGATATAAAGTTAGGAATCAACTTATGTAATAGAGTCGATCCACTAAAGTATTGAGCAGCGGTGTAGCATCAGATCCCAAAGATAGTAAGTTCTTTTTTCTTATGGAAGAAAGTCTTTTTCAAAGATTCTATATAAATAAATTTCATATATGAAACCGAGATAGTTACCTTTCAGAAAATTATAACGATATAGGGGATATCTATGCTTCATTTTTCTGAAGGTGGGAGAAAAGCTAAAACTAATTAATTATTGATCAAAATTAGAATTTGAAACTTATGTAATTAACTTCTTCTGGTTAACCCAAGAAAAATGGGATAGATTTATCATAAATCTAATTCAGTTAGCATAGGGTAAATTCAAAGGAGACCGCAAAAAGAATTGATTGTTGAGCCGTATGAGGTAGGAAACTCTCAAGTACGGTTCTAAGGGAAGGAATTGACCCACCTATCCCAACCGGGGAGAACAGGCCATTCTGCAGGGTGATTCTGAAATTGCGGAGGCTTGGTCCGATCAAGCTGCTGAGTATTGGAAACAAGCTATAGCGCTTACTCCAGGTAATTATATTGAAGCACATAATTGGTTGAAGATCACGAGGCGTTTCGAATAAAAAAAAACGACTCGTTAATTCATTAAAATTGATTCTTTGA